CGATGGTCATACAAATTAGCCGATGATTTTTTTTTTATTGAAGAGCCGGAGGAAGAAGATGAAGAAGAATCGACGGAAGATCATGAGATTCGTTCAAGAAAAGCCAAACGGGTGGTAATTTATACTGATAACAATCAAAATACTAATTCTGTTACTAGTATTAATAATACTAGTAATAATGATGAAGCAGAAGAAGTGGCTTTGATACGTTACTCGCAACAATCAGATTTTCGTCGGGATATAATAAAAGGATCCATGCGTGCTCAAAGACGCAAAACGGTTACTTGGGAAATGTTTCAAGCAAATGCTAATTCCCCGCTTTTTTTGGATCGAATAAACAAAATATTTTTTTTTGATTCTTTTGATCTTTCTGAAATGATAAATTTCATTTTTAGAAATAGAGTCGGTAAAGAATCGGAATCGCAAATTTCCGATTCTTCTTTTTATTTTGATAAAGAAGGGACAAAAGAACAGGAAAAAAAAGAGGAAAATGATCGAATAACAATAGCAGAAACTTGGGATAGCATTCTATTTGCTCAAGCAATAAGAGGTTTGATGTTAGTAACACAATCTTTTCTTAGAAAATATATTGTATTACCTTCATTGATAATAGCTAAAAATATGGGCCGTATGTTATTATTCCAATTTCCTGAATGGTACGAGGATTTGAAGGAATGGAATCGAGAAATGCACATTAAGTGCACCTATAATGGTGTTCAATTATCAGAAACAGAATTTCCAAAAGATTGGTTAACAGACGGAATTCAGATAAAGATTTTATTTCCTTTTTGTCTGAAACCTTGGCGAAGACAAAGATCTAAGGTACGATCTCATTATATGGATTCAATGAAAAAACAAGTAAAAAAAGACAATTTTTCTTTTTTAACAGTATGGGGAATGGAAGCGGAACTTCCCTTTGGTTCTCCCCGAAAACGACTTTCTTTTTTTGAACCCATTTTTAAAGAACTCGAAAGAAAAATTATAAAGCTAAAAAAACAATTTTTTCTCGTTCTAAGGGTCTTAAAGGAAAGAGGAAAATGGTCTCTACAAATTTCAAAAGAAAAAAAAGGATGGGTCATCAAAACGGTTCTTGTTATAAAGCGAATAATGAAAGAACTTGAAAAAGTAAATCCGATTTTTTCATTTGAATTGAAGAAGGTGAAAGTATATAAACCAAATAAAAATGGAAAAGATTCAAAAATAAATAATAAAATTAACCATGAATGGACCATACCAATTCGATCTATGAATTGGACAAATTATTCACTCATAGAAAAAAAAATGAAAGATCTTTATGATAGGATAATCACAACCAAGAATCAAATAGAACAAATCACAAAAGACAATAAAAAAACAGTTTTAACCTATGATGATAAAAGAAAAGGATCAGAATCACAGAAATCTAGTTGGCAGATATTAAAAAGAAACAATATACGATTAATACGTAAATCACATTTTTTTATAAAATTTTTCATTGAAAAAATATACATGGATATCTTGCTATGTACCATAAACATTCCCAGAATCAATATACAACTTTTTTTTGAATCAACAAAAAAAATTATCAATAAATACACTTACAACCATGAAACAAATCAAGAAAAAATTGATGAAATAAATCCAAATAGAATGAACTTTATTTCCACTATAAAAAAGTGGGTTTCAAATACTAATATTAGTAATAAAAATTTAAATAGTTATACTTGCTTGTCCCAAGCATATGTATTTTACAAATTATCACAAACCCAATTACTTAACAAGTATAACTTGAAATATATATTTCAAGATCATGAAACCCATTATTATCTTAGGGATGAAATAAAGGATTATTGTATAACACGAGGACTATTTGATTACAAATCAAGGCATAATAAAATTAAAAAGTCTGGAATGAATAACTGGAAAAACTGGTTAAAGGGTTTTTATCAATACAATTTTTCCCGGATCAAATGGTCTCGATTAGTCCCGAAAAAATGGCGAAATAGAGTCAATCAACTTCGTATGATTAAAATTAAAAATAAAGACTCAATGAAATTTAATTCATATGAAAACAAAAAAGACCAATTAAGTCATTATGTAAAAGAAGATTATTTCGTAACGGTTTCGTTCACAAAAAAAAAAAAAAAATTGGTTAAAAAACACTACAGATATGATCTTTTATCACATAAATATATGAATTATGAATATATTAATTATGGGGATAAGAAAAACTCCTATTTTTATGGATCAACAGTACAAGTAAAGGAGAACCGGGAGATTCCATATCTATATAATTTCAATACATCGAAACCTGACGCATTTTATCTATTGGTAAGTACAACTATTAGTGATTATCTAGAGGAAAGATATCCTATTGATACGAATATAAATCGGGATAGAAAATATTTTGATTGTAAAATTCTCCATTTTTGTCTTATAAAAAATATTGATATCGAGACTTGGACCAATGCACATATTGGTATCAAGATTAATAAAAATACTAAGACTCAAACTAATAAGTATAAAAACAAAATGAAAAAGAAAGATATTTCGTTTCATAAAGAAATCAACTTATACAAGAAAAAAAAAAACTTTTTTGATTGGATGGGAATGAATCAAAAAAGGTTATATCATAATCCTACCATAGCAAAACTAAAATCTTGGTTCTTACCAGAATTTGTGCTACTTTTTGAAACATATAAAATTAAACCATGGATTATACCAATCCAATTTCTTCTTTTAGATTTTCATAAAAATGAAAAGATTAGTCAATATGAAAACATCAACATAAAAAAAAAAAAAAACCTTCCCATATTATCTAATCAAAAAGAATATATTGATTTAGAAAATTCTAACCAAGAAAAAAACAAACAACAATATCCAAAATATCTTGGATATGATCTAGGAAAACAAAACGAAAAAAAAGATGTTGAAGATAATTACGCGGGATCAGACATTAAAAAACGTAGAAATAAAAAAGAATCTAAGAAGATCAAGGAAGCAGAACTAGATTTATTACTAAAAAAATATTTCCTTTTTCAATTAAGATGGGATGATTCTTTGAGTCAAAGAATGATCAATAATATTAAGGTATATTGTCTCTTACTTAGATTGACAAATGCAAAGCAAATTGCTATATCCTCTATTCAAAGAGGAGAAATGTGTCTGGATGTAATGCTGATTCAAAAGGATCTTGTTCTTACAGAATTGATAAAAAGAGGAATATTAATTATCGAACCAGTTCGTTTATCTATAAAAAGGGATGGGCAATTTATTATCTATCAAACCATAAGTATTTCATTAGTTGATAAAGATAAAGTTAAAACTAATAAAAAATTCATAAAAAAACGAAATGTTGATAAGAATAATTTAGACAAATCCATTGCACAACATAGCGATATGCCTGTGAATGAAGAAAAAAAAAATAATTCTAATTTTCTTGTTCCTGAACATATTCTATCTCATCGACGTCGGAGAGAGTTGAGAATTCTAATTTGTTTCAATTTCTGGAATTGGAATGATATAGATAAAACTCCACAATTTTGCAACGAAAACAAAATAATAAACTGTGGACAATTTTTTAATGAGGACAAGCATCTTAATAGAGATGCAAACAACTTTATTAAATTAAAATTATTTCTTTGGCCTAATTACCGATTAGAGGATTTAGCTTGTATGAATCGTTACTGGTTTGATACCCATAACAGCAGTTGTTTTAGTATGTCAAGGATATATATGTATCCCCAATCCAGAATAAGTTAATAAACTAATATTATATTTCCTATATATCACCTGACATAACATATTTGATAGATGGCGAAAGATGTACATATGCATATGTTATGTTACATTTTAGTACCTGATATTGATTTATTTTTAGATCTAGGAATAATAAATTAGTAGAATCTTTATTAAGTAAAAAAAAAATCACTCTCTTTCGTGAATGATTATATTTTATTCTATCGAAATCCCATTTTATGTTAAAAAAAAAAAAAAAATGGGATTTCGATAGAATAAAAAAGTATGAATAAATCTAAACTTTTGTTTATATCAGATTAAAATGACTGACATAATCATAACATAATATAATAATAATTATTATTTTTCCTGATCGGTAAAATCTAAAAAAAAAAATAATAATAATAAAGTATAGAAGAATTTTTTTATGGTCAAAAATTCATTTATTTCAGTTATTCTGCAAGACGAAAAAGAAGAAAACAAAGGGTCTGTTGAATTTCAAGTATTCAGTTTCACCAATAAAATACGGAGACTCACCTCGCATTTGGAATTACACAAAAAAGATTTTTTATCTCAAAGAGGTCTACGAAAAATTCTGGGAAAACGTCAACGGCTGTTGGCTTATTTGTCAAAGAAAAATAGAGTAAGTTATAAAAAATTAATTAGTCAGTTAGATATTCGGGAGCTAAAAACTCGTTAATTTGAGGATTCATTTGAAATTTTTTTTTAGGTTTTTATTTTTATAAACCTCGTTTTGAGAAATTCATGGAATAATGAATTAGGAAAGAAAAGATATGACTGTACCGGCTACAAGAAAAGATCTCATGATAGTCAATATGGGCCCTCATCACCCATCGATGCATGGTGTTCTTAGACTTATTATAACTCTCGACGGTGAAGATGTTATTGACTGTGACCCCGTATTGGGCTATTTACACAGAGGGATGGAAAAAATAGCGGAAAACCGAACAATTATACAATATCTTCCTTATGTAACACGTTGGGATTATTTAGCTACTATGTTCACCGAAGCAATAACAGTAAATGCACCAGAACAATTGGGAAATGTTCAAGTACCCCAAAGGGCCAGCTATATCAGAGTAATTATGCTAGAGCTGAGTCGTGTAGCTTCGCATTTGTTATGGCTTGGGCCTTTTATGGCGGATATCGGTGCGCAGACTCCCTTTTTCTATATTTTCAGAGAGAGAGAATTGCTATATGATCTATTCGAAGCTGCCACAGGTATGCGAATGATGCATAATTATTTCCGCATCGGAGGAATAGCTGCTGATCTACCTCATGGTTGGATAGATAAATGTTTAGATTTCTGCGATTATTTTTTAACGAGTGTTGTTGAATATGAAAAACTTATTACGCGGAATCCCATTTTTTTGGAACGAGTTGAAGGAGTGGGCATTATTGGTGTAGAAGAAGCAATAAATTGGGGCTTATCAGGACCCATGTTACGAGCTTCTGGGATCCAATGGGATCTTCGTAAAGTTGATCATTATGAATGTTACAATGAATTCGATTGGGAAGTCCAATGGCAAAAAGAAGGGGATTCATTAGCTCGTTATTTAGTACGAATTGGCGAAATGAGGGAATCCATAAAAATTATTCAACAGGCTTTAGAAGGAATTCCCGGAGGACCCTATGAGAATTTAGAAATTCGGCGCTTAGATAGAGCAAGGAATTCCGAATGGAATGATTTTGAATATAGATTCATTAGTAAAAAACCTTCGCCTAATTTTGAATTGTCGAAACAAGAACTTTATGTAAGAGTAGAAGCCCCAAAGGGAGAATTAGGAATTTATTTGATAGGAGATAATAGTGTTTTCCCCTGGAGATGGAAAATTCGTCCGCCCGGTTTTATCAATTTGCAAATTCTTCCTCAGCTAATTAAAAGAATGAAATTGGCTGATATCATGACAATACTAGGTAGTATAGATATCATTCTGGGAGAAGTTGACCGTTGAAATGATAATTGGAACAACAGAAACACAAACTATCAATTCTTTTTCTAAATCAGAATCCTTAAAAGAAGTCTATGGACTCATATGGCTATTTATCCCTGCTTTGACCCTTATATTGGGAATCATAATAGGAGTGCTAGTAATTGTATGGTTAGAAAGAGAAATATCCGCAGCGATACAACAACGTATTGGACCCGAATATGCTGGCCCGTTGGGAATTCTTCAAGCTCTAGCAGACGGGACTAAATTACTTTTTAAAGAGGACCTCCTACCATCTAGAGGAGATATTCGTTTGTTTAGTATCGGACCGTCTATAGCAGTCATATCAATTGTATTAAGTTATTTAATAATTCCTTTTGGGTATCGACTTGTTTTAGCTGATCTCAGTATAGGTGTTTTTTTATGGATCTCGATTTCAAGTATTGCTCCTATTGGGCTTCTTATATCAGGATATGTATCGAATAATAAATACTCTTTTTTAGGTGGCTTGCGAGCTGCGGCTCAATCTATTAGTTATGAAATACCATTAACTCTATGTGTGTTATCAATATCTCTACGTGTGATTCGTTAGAACATGAACTTTGACCTCAAAATGAAATAAAGGAAAGAGGAATGAATGTATTGGATAGATATAGATATTTTTATTTTTTTATTCATCAGAGTTATTCAGGTCGATGAGTTAAACCAGATAGTTATATGAGTAAAATAAAACAGCTTATCAATGTGTAGTAAAAAGAGAAAATCTCATTCCCTATATACAAGAATAAAATATACAAGAATAAAGCAGAAGTAAACATTAAGGAGTATAAACTCTTTATCCCAAGATTGAGATTCTTTAATTAGTCATCATATCTTGAAGCGGGTACAAAAGATCAACTGTATGGGATTACTGTCTTGTATGTATTACCATACAGGAGATCAATCAAAAATCAGTGGACGGTTAGGAACACCAAGGTACACAAAGGATTAGTAATAGAGATAATGTAAGGTATCAAAAAAGAGGTATTTCCACATAAAACGAATCATAAGATGATAGGGGCTTTAAGTTGGTAGAAATGATCAAGCAGTACTTCCCCACGATTCCGATCTAGAGTATGCTCCTAGTCACTGATTAAAGAAATAACTATCAAGAACGAATTAATCCTTTATTCTCAGGAATACCTCTTATGAGAAAGAAGAACAGGAACAAAAGAAATAGAATATAAAAAAGATCTTTATTTATTTTTTCCTAACATCTATACCAATATATATGTATATATGAAATTCATATTCTTTATGATTCAGTAAAGAATGTCTAATTCTTTTTATCTCTTGATATAACGAGTATTTTATTGAAAGATTAAGTTATTACCGAAGATTTAATTATAAGGGATGAGATCAATTCGGAAGCGCCCTTTTTTTTGTTATTCTAGCAGACAGAATTCCATTGGTCTAATTTTTGGGACTCTACACGGTATTTTTATTCTATCTACCCCACCCCACAAAGATACCTATAATAATACCGAACCAGTCCTTACATTTATTTGTACGCGGCCATAGAGGAGCCGTATGAAGCTGAGGCCTCATGTACGGTTTTGGAATAGCGGTGAGAACAGTTATGTTATTATCGACTATGATTATCGAACAGTTCAAGTACAGTTGATATAGTTGAGGCGCAGTCAAAATATGGTTTTTGGGGGTGGAATATGTGGCGTCAACCTATAGGGTTTATCGTTTTTCTAATTTCTTCTCTAGCAGAATGCGAGAGATTACCTTTTGATTTACCAGAAGCAGAAGAAGAATTAGTAGCAGGTTATCAAACCGAATATTCTGGTATCAAATATGGTTTATTTTATATTGCTTCTTATCTAAATCTCTTAGTTTCTTCATTATTTGTAACAGTTCTTTATTTAGGTGGGTGGAATTTATCTATTCCATACATATCTGTTCCTGAACTTTTCGGAATAAATCAAATTGCTAGAGTCTTTGGAATGACAATTGGTATCTTTATTACATTAGCTAAAGCTTATTTGTTTCTTTTTATATCTATCACAACAAGATGGACTTTACCCAGGATGAGAATGGACCAACTATTAAATCTTGGATGGAAATTTCTTTTACCTATTTCTCTAGGTAATTTATTATTGACAACGTCTTCCCAACTTGTTTCACTATAAATAACACAATACGATAATGGTATTCTAGACTCATAACCTCTCTTAAACAAGAGAAAGAAACATCAACTTATTCGTGGATATCTACAATATGTTTCCTATGGTGACTGGGTTCATGAATTATGGTCAACAAACAATACGAGCCGCAAGGTATATTGGTCAAAGTTTCATAATTACCTTATCCCATGCAAATCGTTTACCTGTAACTATTCAGTATCCTTATGAAAAGTCGATCACATCAGAACGTTTCCGTGGTCGAATCCACTTTGAATTTGATAAATGTATTGCTTGTGAAGTATGTGTTCGTGTGTGCCCCATAGATCTACCTGTTGTTGATTGGAGATTTGAAGGAGATATTAAAAATAAAATATTGATTAACTATAGTATAGATTTTGGTGTCTGTATATTTTGTGGTAACTGTGTCGAATATTGTCCCACTAACTGTTTATCAATGACTGAAGAATATGAACTTTCTACTTATGATCGTCACGAATTGAATTATAATCAAATCGCTTTGGGTCGGTTACCAATGTCAGTAATTGGAGACTACACAATTCAAACAGTTATGAATTCGACTCAAATAAAAATAGACAAAGGTAAATATCTTGATTCAAGAACAATTACCAATTAGTAAGATTTTATTTTTCTATTTTGATAGAAAGGATCCAAGCTTCTTTATTTATTTTTTTTAGTCAATGTAACTAAAAGTAAAACGATAACTATTGATTGTTGAGAATAGCGGGTTTATTTAATATTTTTCGTTTTGATTTGGAAATATAAGATTCCAACTCTTCTTTATCTTCTGAATAAATTAAAATGAAAAAGTTGAATTGGCCCAATAACTTTATCTACATTAATCTATATTACAATCTATACTGCATTACTACATTAAGATTTTATTTAGGAACGGTATCATAGACAATTAAAAAAATGGGCTAATTTTTACTTCCTGGACTATTCAGTAAGGTCATGAAATCTTTACGATTTATTTATTTATTTTCTTATTTCATACATAATGGATTTACCTGGATCAATACATAATATTGTTGTAGTATTTCTAGGATCAGTTCTTATATTTGGGGGCCTGGGAGTAGTATTATTTACCAATCCAATTTATTCTGCCTTTTCGTTGGGATTGGTTCTTGTTTGTATATCCTTATTCTATATTCTATCGAATTCTTATTTTATAGCTGCTGCACAACTTCTTATTTATGTGGGAGCCATAAATGTCTTAATCATATTTGCTGTAATGTTCATAAATGGCTCAGAATATTCCAATGTTTCCCACCTTTGGACCCTTGGAGATGGGGTTACTTCACTGGTTTGTACAAGTATTTTTTTTTCACTAATTATTACTATCCCGGATACGTCATGGTACGGAATTCTTTGGACTACAAGATCAAACCAGATTCTAGAACAGGACCTAATAAGTTATGTTCAACAAATTGGGATTCATTTATCAACAGATTTTTATCTTCCATTTGAACTCATTTCTATAATTCTTTTAGTTTCTTTAATAGGTGCAATTACTATGGCTCGTCAATCATAAATACTTATGATTTGATTTAAAAAATTTTTAGAATTATAAATTTGAAATAAAATAAAAAAGGTGTAAAGGTTTAAGGTTTTTAGTTAAATCTATTGCCAATACCTTCTATTGTTCTGTAATATTTTGTTCTATTCTAGTCAATGAAATCAGTTGAATTGTTATTCATATTTAAATGAATCTAAATTGATGAGGAGTTAGTCAATGATGTTTGAACATGTACTTTTTTTGAGTGTCTATTTATTTTCTATCGGTATCTATGGATTAATCACAAGTCGAAACATGGTTAGAGCACTTATGTGTCTTGAGCTTATACTAAATTCAGTTAATATCAATCTCGTAACATTTTCTGATTTATTTGATAGTCGCCAATTAAAAGGAGACATTTTCTCAATTTTTGTTATAGCTATTGCAGCGACTGAAGCTGCTATTGGATTAGCTATTGTTTCATCGATCCATCATAACAAAAAATCAACTCGTATCAATCAAGCAAATTTGTTGAATAATTAAATTAGTCGTAATCATTCATTATGTAATCATTGATTTTCATTATATAAATTATATAATAATAAAATAATAATTTATATTAATTTGTTAGATTTATTCGAATTTAAAATAGAATTAAAATTCCATTAATATTAATTAAATATTGTATTATTTGTTGACCAATTTGAATTCAGATGTGCGACTTGTATTGTATGACTGTGGTTGTTGAAAGAGAAATCAAAGTATCTTGGCACTTTTTCATGAACAAATTTAGAAATATATTGATTCTTAAAAAAATTAATAAATCATTGATTCATCTGGTGTCTACAATATAAACATATAATTAATTTACTACCATTTATTTTTACCATACCAGATCGAAAATTTTTTATGTTCAAAACGGGAATTTATAGATTTAATGTCACATTCAGTAAAAATTTATGATACATGTATAGGGTGTACTCAATGTGTGCGCGCCTGCCCCACAGATGTATTGGAAATGATACCTTGGGACGGATGTAAAGCTAAACAAATTGCTTCCGCACCAAGAACCGAGGATTGTGTAGGTTGTAAGAGATGTGAATCCGCTTGCCCGACAGACTTTTTGAGTGTCCGTGTTTATTTATGGCATGAAACAACTCGCAGCATGGGTCTATCTTATTAATTGATACGTTACAAAAACTCCACTTGAATCATTTGATTCCTCATTTACCGACAAAAGCCCGTACTCGATAAAATAAATATATTATTCCGAGCACGGGCTTTTCTGGTCAAAGCGTATCTTGTCTTTATCACGAGTCATTTTCCTTGGTTTTGGTTAACAATACTTGTTGTTTTGCCTATATTCGCGGGTTCTTCCATTTTTTTTCTTCCCCATAAGGGGAATAAGGTGTTTCGATGGTATACTATATGTATATGCTTATTAGAACTCCTTTTAACGACCTATGCATTCTGTTATCATTTCCAATTGGACGATCCCTTAATCCAATTGGAAGAAGATTGGAAATGGATAAATATTTTGGATTTTCACTGGAGACTGGGAATCGATGGGCTTTCCGTGGGACCCATTTTACTGACAGGATTTATTACTACTTTAGCTACTTTAGCGGCTTGGCCAGTTACTCGAAATTCACGATTATTCCATTTCTTTATGTTAGCAATGTACAGTGGTCAAATAGGATCATTTTCTTCTCGAGACCTTTTACTTTTTTTTATCATGTGGGAGTTAGAATTAATTCCTGTTTACTTACTTTTATCCATGTGGGGAGGAAAGAAGCGCTTATACTCGGCTACAAAGTTCATTTTGTACACTGCGGGGGGTTCTATTTTTCTATTAATAGGAGTTCTAGGTATGGGTTTATATGGCTCCACTGAACCTACATTAGATTTTGAAAGACTTGCTAATCAATCATATCCTATGGCATTGGAAATAATATTCTATTTTGGCTTCCTTATTGTTTATGCTGTCAAATCGCCGATCATACCCCTACATACATGGTTACCAGATACCCATGGAGAAGCACATTACAGTACATGTATGCTTCTTGCCGGAATTTTATTAAAAATGGGAGCATATGGATTGATTCGGATCAATATGGAATTATTACCCCGTGCTCATTCCATATTTTCTCCGTGGTTGGTGATAGTGGGAACAATACAAATAATCTATGCGGCTTTAACCTCTTTTGGTCAACGCAATTTAAAAAAGAGAATAGCCTATTCCTCTGTATCTCACATGGGTTTCACAATTATAGGAATTGGTTCTATAACCAACATGGGACTAAATGGAGCCATTCTACAAATACTTTCTCATGGATTTATTGGTGCTGCACTTTTTTTCTTGGCAGGAACCTGTTGTGATCGAATACCTCTTGTTTCTCTCGACGAAATGGGGGGGATAGCTGTCCCGATGCCGAAAATATTTACAATGTTCAGTAGCTTTTCGATGGCCTCTCTTGCATTGCCAGGGATTAGTGGTTTTGTTGCAGAATTAGTAGTATTTTTTGGAATAATTACCAGCTCAAAATATCTTTTAATTCCAAAAGTACTAATTACTTTTGGAATGGCAATTGGAATGATATTAACTCCTATTTATTTATTATCTATGTTACGTCAGATGTTCTACGGATACAAGTTATTCAATGTTCCAAATTCTAATTTTGTGGATTCTGGACCACGAGAACTTTTTGTTTCGATCTGTCTCTTTTTACCAATAATAGGTATTGGTATTTATCCCGATTTCGTTCTCTTACTATCAGTTGACAAGGTACAAGCTATCTTATCTAATTATTTTTTATAGATAGTTTTTATTAATGAGACGGCAAGTCTTATAATTCTGTAAAATAAAGTGAATTAGAGTTGTAATGAGATGTATCTCGAGTTTTTGCGAATCATTTGACTCCCAAAATAAAATGATTCGCAAAAACTCGAGATACATATGAGATGATGTTCTTATGTTATGTATCGTTTATTCAATTAGATGTTAATGTGAATGAACCATAACTATGTAAACCTATTCCTAATAGATTGATCCCAAAATAACATATCCAAATTATAAGAAATCCTATAGAAGCCGCAAGTGCCGAATGTGTATCTTGTAAACTTTTATTTGTTCTAGTATGTGAATAAATCGCGAATATGATCCAAGTAATAAATGCCCAAGTTTCCTTAGGGTCCCAATTCCAATAAGATCCCCAAGCCTCATTAGCCCATACTGCTCCAGAAAGAATGCCTATGGTTAAAAAGGTAAAGCCTAAACTAATGACACGATAACTCCAATAATCTAAACGCTGAGTCAATTGATATTTGTAATAATTTCGAAATGAAATAAAAGAAGTGTTTTTAAAAACACTTCTTTTATCATTCAAATATTCGACTTCGCCAACGATAAATGATTTAATTACTAAATTCTTGCTTTTAAAAAACATATCAATGTTTTTTCGAAATGTAACGACTAAAAGAGCGACTGATAATAATGATCCACATAAAAGAGCTGCATAGCTTAATAGCATCATACTTACGTGCATCATTAACCACTGAGATTGTAGAGCGGGTACTAATATAGTGGATTGATGCATTTCGGTTGAAAGACCCGACGTGGCGAAACCTTGGGTAAAAATAGCACTTGGCGCGGTTATTACGCTTAAATAATTTTTATTATTTCGTATTTTAGGAATCATATGAATAATGGAGAAACTCCATGAAAGGAAGATTAATGACTCATATAAATTACTTAATGGGGAATGACCCGAATAAATCCAACGAATAACTAATAATCCTGTTATAGATAAAAAGGTAGCTATCATACCTCTTTCCGATGAATTGCGTAATCCTACGATTTCGTGGACTAATAAGGTCATAAAATGAATCGTAATCACAATTGAAATAATCGAAAAAGAGATATGAGTTAATATATGTTCTAAAGTTGCAAATATCATAAAAAGGGCGGGGGTTCTCCATTATAGAATTAAAATCGAGAATTAAATATATTATAGGATCCGCTGTGTCCCTTTTAGGGGATGCCGCCACTCGGACTCGAACCGAGATGCTCTAGCACTGCTTCCTAAGAACAGCGTGTCTACCAATTTCACCATGGCGGCTTATTTGAAATATTAATAAATAATAGTCAATTCATGTTGAATGGTCAAGATTCAAGGAATCAATATAGTTAGTAAACGTTAGAACCGATGAAAAAAGACTTATTTAAATTAATATTTGAATGTTTACTAAGTATTGCCGTGGGGTTTAGCTTTAAGAATCAACTTTCATGTATCTAGTTTAGAATGTAAAAATGGAGTTATACCAAAACAGTCAGAACTAGATAGTTTTGTTCCGGGCCAAGGGTCGAGTTATAGAACTAAAAATAATCCTTTTTTTAGATGATTTTTTAATTTGAATTAATGTATTGAAAATTAAAAAGATTAATTAAAAAAAAAAAAAAAAAAAAATGTCATATTTATCGTAATTTTATTCGAGGCATTTTTCTAATAATTTCGAGACCTTAGTATCATTAATAATACTCTTCGTAATTTATTATAAATACTATCTAGTAACTATACTTCTAATTAGGTTTTGGGCTAGGCATATAACAAAAAACTTTTTCTCTATCAATTAAATTTTCACAATTGAAAATTTAATTAATAGAGAAAAATTAGAATACTTAGTACTATACTAAGAGGTCAGTAAACATAAGAATTCTTATTTACTATATAACACGCCACAGCAGTGCAGTTAGTTCTAACTAATATTGATATTAAGGAGTTAAATACATTCACATTCAATACATTAGTTAATGTGAATCATTATATCTTAAAAATTTTTAAGTTCTTAATGGTATGTCGATTTAGATTATTCCAAAATTTTATTACTTGTTTGTTGCACAAAAAAACTTTTTGAATGCCCAGTGGAAACCGATTTAGCTAAAGAAAGAGCTTTTACTGCCGTTAAATATCCCTTCTTCTTCCAAATATTTCTACGAATACGTTTTTTTGATCGAGAAATACGTTTTTTTGGAACCGCCATTCAAAAACAAAATATTAATTTTTATTATTGTATGTGAAAGACATATATTTGGATCGTTTTTTCGTCATTATCCATACTTATCCCATGGATTATAAATACTTTGTTCAAAACATGTAAAACATATCATAATAATATAAATATAATTCTATATAATTATATAATATATATGTAAATATGTAAAAATAAATATATACATATATACAAAATATACCAAAAGATTATGAATTATATATACGTATCCATGTATATATACCTATGCCATATCACATATATATCTAGGGCTAAATTAAATAGATAATAATTTTTTTTATTTTTTTTTTGTTGATTTCTTTTATTATTGTTCTTTTGGTTGGTGGATTTGAAACAATTAAATTTATAACAATAAAAAAACAAATATTTTTTTATGGAACAAACATATCAATACGCATGGATAATACCCTTTCTTCCACTTCCAGTTACTATGTCAATAGGATTTGGACTTCTATTTATTCCTACAGCAACAAAAAATATTCGTCGTATGTGGGGTTTTACTAGTGTTTTACTGCTAAGTATAACTATGGCCTTTTCGGCCAGTCTGTCTATTCAGCAAATAAATGGAAGTTTTATCTATCAATATTTATGGTCTTGGACTATCAATAATGATTTTTCCTTAGAGTTTGGACACTTGATCGATCCACTTACTTCTATTATGTTAATACTAATTACTACTGTTGGAATCATGGTTCTTATTTATAGTGACAATTATATGTCTCATGATCAAGGATATTTTAGATTTTTTGCTTATATGAGTTTTTCTAATACTTCCATGTTGGGATTAGTTACTAGTTCCAATTTGATACAAATTTATATTTTTTGGGAACTCGTAGGAATGTGTTCATATTTATTAATAGGTTTTTGGTTTACACGACCGGTTGCAGCAAGTGCTTGCCAAAAAGCCTTTATAACTAATCGTGTAGGAGACTTTGGTTTATTATTAGGAATCTTAGCTTTTTATTGGATAACTGGCAGTTTAGAATTTCGGGATTTGTTCAAAATAGTTAATAACTTGATCCATAGTAATGGGGTCAATTCTACATTTGTTACTCTCTGCGCCTTTTTATTATTCGTCGGCGCAATTGCTAAATCTGCACAATTCCCTCTTCACATATGGTTACCTGATGCTATGGAGGGGCCCACCCCTATTTCGGCTCTTATACACGCTGCTACCATGGTAGCAGCGGGAATTTTTCTTGTAGCTCGGCTTCTTCCTCTTTTCAGAGTTATACCTTACATAATGAATTTCGTTTCTTTAATAGGCATAATAACAGTACTATTAGGAGCCACTTTGGCTCTCGCTCAAAGAGATATTAAAAGAAGTTTAGCCTATTCCACAATGTCTCAATTGGGTTATATTATGTTAGCTCTAGGTATAGGTTCTTATCGAGCTGCTTTATTCCATTTAATAACTCATGCCTATTCTAAAGCTTTATTGTTTTTGGGATCCGGATCCATTATTAATTCTATGGAACCTATTGTTGGATATTCACCCGATAAAAGTCAGAATATGGTTCTTATGGGCGGTTTAACAAGATATGTTCCAATTACAAGAACTACTTTCTTATTAGGTACACTTTCTCTTTGTGGTATTCCGCCTCTTGCTTGTTTTTGGTCCAAGGATGAAATTATTAATGATAGTTGGTTGTATTCACCAATTTTTGCAATAATAGCTTGTTTTACAGCGGGATTAACCGCATTTTATATGTTTCGAATGTATTTACTAACCTTTGATGGGCATTTGCGTGTTCATTTTCAAAATTATAGTAGTACTAAAAATAGTTCATTCTATTCCATATCTCTATGGGGAAAAGCAGTACCGAAAGTAGTCAATAGAAATTTACTTTTATCAACAATTAATAATACGGTCTTCTTTTTTTCAAAGGATACATATCAAATTAATGATAATATAAAAAATCGAATGCGATACTTGAGTACTTCTTTTATAAATAAATACACTTACATGTATCCTCACGAATCGGACAATACTATGCTATTTCCTCTTCTTATATTGACACTATTTACTTTGTTCATGGGATCAATAGGAATTGATTTTGATCAAGGAGTAGTAGATTTTGATATATTATCGAAATGGTTAACTCCATCGAGAAACCTTTTGAATAAAAATTCAAACTATTCTGTGAATTGGTATGAATTTTTTACAAATGCAATTTTTTCAGTAAGTATAGCTCTTTTTGGACTATTTGTAGCATCCATTTTATATGGGTCTGTTTATTCATCTTTCAAGAATTTGGACTTAATCAATTCATTTGTAAAAAGGGGTCCTAAAAGGATTATCTTGGACCAAATAAAAAAAGTGGTATACAATTGGTCATATAATCGTGGTTACATAGACATTTTTTATACTAGAGTCTTAATCATGAGTATAAGAGGATTAGCCGAACTAATTCAGTTTTTTGATAGACGTATAATTGATGGAATTATAAATGGGGTTGGGGTTGCAAGTTTCTTTATGGGAGAAGGGATCAAATATATGGGAGGTGGACGAATTTCGTCTTATCTATTCTTGTATTTATCTTATGTATTAATATTTTTATTAATCTTTTTATTTTATAATTATTTTATAATAAATTCTTAGTATACGTAAAAGATATTTTTTCTTTTCCATCACTTGGACATGTATAAAAAAAATATTGTGACATTTCATTTCGTACAGCATTTTCAAATAGATCATTTTTTATATATCTAAATGGACGATTCCATCGTTTATAATCGAAAAAAAAAGTCATAAGAGGTTTTTCAAACCGGAAATGGGCATGGGTCTTTTCTTTTTTTTCTTCTTTAAGTCTTCCCAATTCCCAATTCTCTTGATACCCATCAAGATAAGAATCTTCGTCAACAGGGCTATCCTTATAGGATGTCTCTTTAAAGTGGAATTCATCTTTTGTTTTTTCCTTTCCATTCACCCGGATCTCTTCCGTTTCATCTATTTTGTCCAGATCCTCTTTTTCTTCCGAACAAAGGGAAGGGTCTTCTTCGGTGGATCCCCCTTGTTCCTGTTTAGTCGCCTTCGTTTCGGAAGTTGTTTCTACATCGATTTCTTCCTCACT